CGCTATTGCGAATCCAATCTTCCAGGCGCTGTTAAGGCCCCTGCACGATTGGGTGATGAAAGTCCTTTCCACTATTAGGATGGACGGTACTTTCAACCAGCTGGCACCGCTGCACCGCCTTAAGGGTAGGAGGGAGTTATACTCCTTCGACCTTAAGTCGGCGACTGACCTCTTACCTGTTGACCTCTCTGGATCTCTGTTGGCGAGTCTTTTCGGTGACTCCTTGGCCATGTATTTGAGTGGGGCATGGTGCTTTCTTATGACCATGGTGGGCTTTCGGAGTCCGGATAGACTCCCTTCACGTTTGAAGGCGAGAGTTTATCGGTTTACTCGAGGCCCTTTATTCCCTGCTCTCGGTTACTACTCATCATGGCCGGTATTCACCCTAACGCATCATGCTTTAGTGTGGCTAGCGGCTTATGAAGTGTATCCAGGGCAGAGATTCGAGGATTATGCCATCCTCGGCGATGATATAGTTATCGCCGATAAGAAGGTGGCCCTTGAGTATCAGAGGATCATGGAGGAAGCACAGGGGGTTATTTCGAAAGAGAAATCCCTTGTGTCCTCTAAGGGGGCCTGCGAATTCGCAAAGCGCTTTATTATTAATAACCACAGGGCAGATAGGACAGATTGTAGTCCTGTTTCCCTGTCGTGTATTAAAATATGTTCTGGTTTCGTAAGTTCCTTCGTCTTTCAGCAGTTGGGAGTTCATTTACTTAATTCCTTCCGACTGAGAGCCTTATAGTTCATGGGTTACCGTGTCTTCTCCAAGGTGAGGGTGGGAGTGAATTGTTCATTTTTCGATTCACTCTCCCCCCGCTGGAAAAGACATTGGTTAACTTTGTACTCAGGGTCCGGCATATGCCCACTCCCTTTTAAGTTATGGTTAGCGTTTCCCGAAAGGGGAATTCTGACTTGTTATGAAGAAGGTGCAGTTCGGGCTTTTATCCTAGAACGGGTTGCTCCTCGGGATCTGGACGAAGAGTCCTTTTCCCAGTTGCGCCTATTCTGGATAAATGATGAAGAAATGATGTTGGAGAGACTTTTACAGTCTTATCTCAAACTCCATCTTGAATATCTTCATTGGTATGCCAAGGTAATCCTTGACTTTTCTATTTCAATTTCTATTTCAATTTCAATTTATTTTTACCTCGTTGATTTTCTATCTCACATAGCAACTTATATGGGAACATACCTTTTGTGCGTTCTTGGATTTACGGCATACTATCTTAGGGATCCTTAAGATGATTCATTTATTATCTATAAGATAGGATTTACGTTCGATAAGGTTGGATTTACGTTCGATGGGATCCTTATTTATCTCATTTGTTTACAGGGGTATGCTTATCTTGAAATGAATTTCTAGTCATCTAAGAACCTTTCCACCATTAACCTTAATTAAGTAAGTTTCTTTCAACTTTATAAAGATGCTGTGAAGCTACACTTGGCTTAACTGCTCCCTCTGCCATAGAGCTTACTTCTCAGTCATCCTTATTTAGCGTTCGATGCCATCCTTATTTAGCGTTCGATGCCATCCTTATTTAAGCTTGTAAGAGTGGGGGTGGATTTACGTTCGATGCCATCCTTATCTTGAAATGAATTTGTAGTCATCTAAGTTGCTTTCCACTCTGTTCGATAAGCATCAATTATTAGAGCTTTATAAAGATGCTGTGAAGCTACACTTGGCTTAACCGCTCCCTCAACAATAGAGCCAGAAACCAGCAGCTTACTTCGCTGTCATCCTTATTTAGTGTTCGATGCTATCTGATTCAAGGGTGGTGGATTTACGTTCGATAAGGTTGGATTTACGTTCGATAAGGTTGGATTTACGTTCTATAAGATTGGATTTACGTTCTATAAGATTGGATTGACTATCACATAGCAACTTATATGGTATCATACCTTTTTGTGCGTTCGATGTCATCCTTAGTGCCTTAGCGTTCGATGCCATTAGTATAAGCAGCTTATTTCGCGTGCTATGCTTCTGTTGTTATGAAATTTGAACGCTACTTCAAGGTATTTATCTGTTTTTTAGATGATTCTCTTATCAAACCTAAGCCTTACCCCTGGGTATTTCGTTTAATTAATGTGTGATAGGTAGCGTATTTCTTTTCCTATCTACCCTTCCCCATCATTAGCTTACGAGTTGGGAAGCAAAGGCTCACACGACCAATCGTATAATATAACTTAGATGGGACAGGCTGTGGGTTCCAAATTTGTAGGTGTGATAGATATTTATCTACAGAAGTGTTCCCATACGGGCTATGCGGGGGGAACAGTTAATTTTCCCCTAAAGATAGCCACTTATAGGGAGGGTATTTACGTTCGATGCCATCCTTATTTACCTCATTTCGCGTGCTTATAAGTAGTTGGGGATTCGGCCTGGTTCCATAGAGGGAAGAATGGCAGGGCCCTGTCGTACGAAGGGGACTGAGAGTGCACTTTGCGAAGCTTCTTTTAGATAAAAAAGAAGCGGGATTGTGGAGCTGTGAAGCGGCAAAGCCGACTATAGATACACCCCACTTGCGCTTTTAGCTTAGGTTTCTTAGTTAGGACTTGTCCTATTTGGTTTGGTAAAGGGTCAACCGGCCCAGGAGACACAAGTGGAAGCTGGCTTGGTGTCCTATTCGGTTAAAGGTTTCATACTATCAAACGTATCCGACTTTCTATCAAACAGCTTTTTGCTCTATGTTTCTAAATACTGAGAATGCCCTTCTTTCTTGTCCAAATTTAATGTTAGTATCCTGCGTGCTCGTGGTTGCTCTATGTCTTTCTAACTGCTGTGTAGTAGGGACCTGAATCCGCGACCTCATGGAGGTGCTTTTCCTAATAAGCTAAACGTGCCCCTGCTATACCTCTGAAGTGCAATTATAAAGTAAATAGCCAGAGGATGAAATACCTTATTTTCCAACCACAAAAAACTATATTTTTATACGGAAATGTCTTTCGAGCTGGGATATCCTTATGCAAGGTTCACTTTCCTGGTCAGAAAGGGGACAAGAACTAGCGACTGAACGAACGAGTGAAACGGAGTTCACAACGGAAGAGTAATGGCATGCCATGCCGGGCAGGTGAGATCAAATAGATGATCAGTACTAAACCAGGACAGTGCTTTCGAACATCACATACGCAATACGCAAGCAAGCAATAACGAAATCCGGATGAAGCAACTATTATTTGTTTTTCAGTGAGCAGTAAGCAGCAGAGCGGGTGCTCGGACGTGTGAGGAACTAGCCGCTTCTCTCTTAATCCTGGTTCTTTGCCAAGTAAATGGCACTCTGCCCCTACCGTACTCCAGCACAATGCAACTGAATTTCTTCTTGCTTTATACCAAGCTCCTTGACCAGCCCCTTTACCCACAGTGCTTCCTTGGTAGCTTCAGCCACTGCCATGTATTCAGCTTCAATTGTAGATAGTGCTACCGGGGATTGTAAGATGGATCTCCGGCCGCAAGTGTGAACACATAACCTGTGGTAGACCTCCTGTCATCCTAATCACCTGCATAGTCTGCTTGTACCATTGTCGTGGAGACTGCTTTATCCCATAAAGCGACTTCTTCAATCTACAGACAAGGTGCTCTGTCTCAGGTTGCTTGAGCCCTTCTGGCTGCTCCATGTAAATATGCTCCTCCAAATCACCGTGAATGAGAGCCGTCTTTACATCTGGTTGCTCCAATTCCAGATTCAAACTGGCCACTAATGCCAGCACTATCCTGATGGAAGTGTGCCTGACAACCGGTTAGAAAATCTCATCATAATCCACCCTTTTCCTCTGCGAGTATCCCTTTGCTACTAACCGGGCCTTGAACTTTTCTCCTTCCTTTTTCGATACCGCTTCCTTTTTCCTGTACACCCACTTGCAACCTATGGTCTTCTTTCCCTTGGGAAGTTCCACCAAACTCCAAGTCTTGTTCTTGTGCAATGACTCTACCTCTTCCACCATGGCCTCCATCCATCTACTCCTCTGAGGACTCAACATTTCCTCCTGAAAGCAAGCCAGTGTAGCTTTCTTACTTCCCAAGCCATTCCGTTTTTGGGTCGATAGCTCTGAGGTCGAGAGGGAGGTAGAGTGAAGGCCTTCTTCGAATGGAGTTCCTGGGGATTTCATTTATGGAATGCATGCTACTTTCGAAGTCAAAGAATTTGATTCGTTCATGAGGGGTTACGTTAGACTAGTTATAGGAGTCACTTCTCCGGTAAGCTCTCCCACTGGATCCGGATCAGTATGGGGATCAATCTTTGTTGTCGCACCGCTTCTGTCTTCTTCAAGGCAGTAGTGTCTGGTCGTAGTAGCATAGCCGTGTGTGGGCAGTGCGATAGTCAGGGAGTTCAGGGTAAGCTCATCTTCGGAAAGCGGTGTGTGAGACATAGCTTATTGATTAGGGCTTTCGCTTCTGTAATAGATGTATCTGCGCTTCTTCTATTTTCCCCTGCCTTTGGCTGGGCAGTGCGCTATGTTAGTCTTTGGTCAGTACGGTAAGCCAGGAAGGCGAGTAGTCGTAGGTACGCTTGAGTGAGTGTGCCTGGTAGGAAGAGAAGGTCTGCTGGCGGTTCTGGTGGTGAGGGAGTAGGTTCGGGTTCCCTTCTTTCATTATAGTAGTCAAGAGTCAAATTTTTGACACAGATAGTAAGCCGAAGGCTAATATCTGAGGGTAAGCCTTTAGTGCGTAGGTGCGGAAGTGCGCCAGTGCGCAAAGCCGTAGTCCTTCTTGTTCTTGGCGATGGCTTGTTAGGTGCGGTGCCTTAGCTCTGGTTCTCTTTCTGGGAAAGGACGGTATTAGCATCTCGATGCTGCTATTGATCAAATAACTTGCTTGTTCTTGGTTGGTTCATTGCTTCCCTTTTTCATTTCTCCTATCTTCCCGCATTTGAAGAATTGTCGTTTCTATTGCTGTATTGGTACGTTGGTTTAGAGTTAGATCCCTTCGCTATGAGTAGTATTCTTTAGCAAGGAGTAACTGACAGACTATATCTGAGCTTTAGCTGCGAGGGGCTGGTCTCTTAATGCGAATTTCTTAGTTTTTATGAAACTAGGTTCGCGCATGAATGCTTAGCGAATCCGCTTTTTCTTTTGCATCTCGAATCAGGAATAGGGACATCCGGTCTTTGGTCGGCACGTACCTTTTTCTCTTCTTAGATCCATTCCCGACATTAGTCTGAGGTCGAATTGGTCAGATGTAAGGAGATTGGCTGATTAAGTAAGTAGGGTCTTTCCGTCGTCAATCCATTGCTTGCTTTGCTTGTTCGCTTCATCATTGGTATGCCTGCGGCTTATTGGGTCAGATCTTTAGTTAGTGTGCTCACCTCTAATGGTTGGTATTGAGCAGCACGGAATTTCATATTTTTTTTTGCTTTTTTTGTTATCTTATACGCTCGAACTCTTACTCTTTTTGGAGTCCTTGCTAAGCGTAGGCTTACTAGAATAATCATTCTCAATGAAACTCTTATTCATTTCATTTTATGGAATAACTCTCTATAAGCAACCAATAATCAAAGACCAATTCGAACTAATAGATTCAATTTGCGGTGATTCCCAGATAGGAGAAATTACCGGAATATCCCTAGAAGCCACTTCTTCTTATATCGATCGCGCGAAGACTCCCTCTTTTATATGATGATCGATGAGCGGCAGACATGTCCGATGGAGCTCGAGGGGGAATCGAAGGAGAATGGCTGGAACTCGAAAGAAAGAAGAGGGGTGACCCCAGCTGATTCCTATCCCAACGATTTCCCTGCTGTTGACCTGCGTATGCCCTAAGATATAAGTTTGACCAACCGACCAAATTGCTCGCCTGGGAAACTGCTCTTTAGTCTTAATAAAGATGGGCATCATAGCAAAGGATATCTCACATCGTACAGATCGGCCCCAAGCCTTTCCCAGCAGCCCAAAAACGAAAGAAAGATTGAAAGCGAAGCACGGGGACCCATTCTTCCTTTCACTCCGGGCAGGGACTAAAGGAAAAACAGATTGGGGGGTTAAAGGGCGAGTGAGCTAGGTTGCATTTGCTTCCATTCCGTCTACACAAATAGCATCTCTTTTCCGTATGTCCAATCCACAACTTCCTTGAAGAATGAGATAGATAGCTTTGGTCTACTTGCCCTTCTGGTTAGGGCGTTGTCTCTTAGGCCTTTTTAGTGTAGTAAGAAGGCGTGGAGAAAGCTAGTTCATGGACTTAGTACTACTCTGCGGTAGGGGGGATGTGTTAATTTGCTTCTTTTTATACCTCCCCTTCTGTCATGGATCATCTCAGGTGCAAGATGTGCTTCTATCGCTTTAGTGATTTCTGTGCTTTTATAGCGATAGCGGCTTCTGTGCTTGCATCTAATAGGCTGTAGGCTGACTTCCTCTAAAGTACATCATCTCTTTCCCGGTACACATATGCCCTCTCTAAATCAGTAGTAGTGCTTCGTTCAATCGCTGGCAGTTGGACAAGGAAAGGCAAGAACGAGCAGCCACACATGAACCGCGCGCGATAAACGATGTCATGATACGCTTTCCATAAGCATCTTTCCGTAAAAAAATCCTTCTTTCAGTCTCGCGGGCAAACACTCGATCAAGTACGCGTGCCACACCATTGACACTTGATTATAGCGAAACCTTGTGAATGGTTTTTCGTGCTATACACCACGTTGAGAAAGACAACCTCCTATGTACCGTACTCCTTGGGTACCTCGAAAGGGGGAGCTCCTAAATGATCTCGGTATGTATAGAAGACTCGTGGGTAGACTTATCTACTTGACTATCACCAGACCGGGCATATGCGGTTGGTGTCCTTAGTCAATTTATGCACTCTCCACGTATCCCTCATCTCGAAGCTGTGCACAGAATTCTACGGTATCTTAAGTGTCTCCTGGAAAAGGTATTTGATATACCTTTAATAGACATCCATCCTCTTGTTTCTGCCTATGAAGATGCGGATTGGGCCGGCTCACCGACAGACGGATAGGAGGTCTACGACTGGGCACATTTTTATTTTCATTTTAGGTGGAAATCTTGTGACGTGGAAGAGTAAGAAGCAAAGAGTTGTCGCACGGTCGAATGCAGAAGCAGAGTATAGAGCAATGGCTTGTGAGCTTATTTGGCTGAAAACCTTACTAAGTGAGCTTGGAGTTGAGGTGTCTCATCCTATGAGAATATTCTTTGATAATCAAGCAGCAACTCACATTGCCTCTAATCTGGTTTTCCATGAGCGAACCTTTGAAGTCGCCTTAGAGCATTTTTCCTTCTCTTGACGAGTGGAAGTGAAACTCATATTACTCAAAATTTCATATATTAGATCAGGACTTACCTTCCTCTCAATCCGAATCGAGCACCCCTAAACTACAAGGAACGACAGACACCTAAGCATGAAAACGAACCAATCTACCTTTGTATCTTTATATTCGCTGCACAAACAAAAAAACAAGGAAAATGAAATGATGTATGCGACAGCGCTGCCTCTGCCTGACAGTGGGAAAAACAAGATCTTGTGGGGGGGGCTTCGCCAAAAACATCAAAAAACGGAGAAGAAAGAAAAATCCCTCAATAAATGACGAACTCCATTATACAGATGATAGGACAGGGCTAAAGCAGTAATCTCGACGGAGATTAGGATGAGCTTTGATGAATAAAACAAGAATTGGTAGAAATTCTCATAGGTGAAGCAAATCAAACCTATTTTCAGACAAAGAAGATAAAAAAACAAGACTATAGTGGCTAGGAAAGCTCCGGAGATTCTATGGGAAATTGGAAACGTCGAAGTGAGCTGTGGCTTATAAATAGCAAGATGAGGAGATAAGGGGCGAAGAAGATTCATGATTAGATTCATTCTTTGACTGCTCTGCTCTCCCCCAAAAAAAGAGAGACTTGTTCTTACTATCCCACTTCAGGAGGAAATCGCTGGTTGGGTTGGTCCAACCAAGAAAGACATGGGAGAGGTAGGCTAAGTGAAATAATATACTGGTGCTATTATAGAATCTTATGAATCACGCACGGCACACTTTCTATATATCTGTCTCCATTCAATCAAAGACGTCCATAGCAGCTCCGCTTTATTTTCTGAAACGGCTTTCTCGATACGAAAGAAAAGGCCTAGCCTGCATACATACATATATATATAAATAGCATTACATTAGCTCTTGCTTGCCGTATCTTACTGATGGGAGAGAAGACTCTTTCCGGAGAAGGCAGGAAAAAAAAACCAGCATTTCTTTATATATTATACTCGAAATCCCCCCAAGAAACTGAAAAACTCGGAGTTGAGAAGGAGCCCCCCCTTAAAAGAACAAAGGTGGGAACTCCTAATAAGGCCCGGGAACTTCCCGATGTTTCAAATAAAAGAAAAAACACTGGGAGAAAGCATTCCTATCTTTCTTTGGCTTATCGAACTATCAAGTGGCTATGTGAAATGAAAGTTTACCGATCGAAGCCGGATACTATACTGGTCAATAACAACTTTTAGAAAGCTTGCCGCAGACTCAGAGGTATCCATCCTCCTAAAAACAAGAGAACGGGAAAGACTCCACGGGACCCCATTTCCCCCAAAACCTTCTCTCCTCAACCGGGCTTCCCGGAAAAATCCTTTCCACGCCTGTAAGCAGAATGATTTCGAAGGTAGAATAAACATAGCCCTTATTATCCTGTCTTCTTGGCTAGTAAAGGCAAATATAGTTAGAAAGAAAAGCTTCATCCTTTCATTCGGAAAGAAGCGGCAAGAGAAGGACCAGTCCTTCAGTCCATTAAATAAAGTGAAAAGGCCGATTAGGTTGCCACTTGAGAGCTTGAACACCCTACCTTCCGCTTTACTCAAATAGGGGCCTTCAATTGGTCCTTTCGAATACATACCGAATGCGAGATGTTCCCTCGGCCGTCGAAGTGGTGCTTGACATACGCCGCACCTCTCATTCTTAGGATATTCTCTGCTCTCGTCCAATCCATCGAGGACCATTCCTCCTTCGTAGACATCCGGCCCAAGGAGATAATCTGCTGTTGCCCATGGCTGGCCCGGGAAGTAGTCTGATCGAGGTATCGATCGTAGTACTCGATCTCCAGTGGTAGGCGATGAATGGAGGAGTCGATCAAGGCAGGAGGTTGGATTCAATGCTTAGTCTTCTATCCCTGCTCTTTTCCCGGGTTGGTAGAAAATTCCTCAACTATTGGGTAAACATAGATCCTAGAGAGCGAGTTTAAGCAGCATCACTAGAAGAAGGAGTTTTTGAGGTTTTTAGACTCAAGGCTTCCGTGGTTTATCAAAAGAAAAGGTTTTTACCGTTCAAAGCCCAGGTTTTCAAATATCTGGTCCAACCCGGAACTTTAGGACGGAAAAAAAGGTCAAAACGGACCTATTGATTGACCATAGCTGCGAACTCCCACACCCTTAGCCAGTACCAGCGACTAGTCTTCGGGCTACGAGGTATATAGGGCGAGAGCCTGCTAAGGTAAGCCTTAAGCCTACCCGTGTTGAGCCTCATGCATGTACTGAACCTAGGCATAGCCCGCTAAGGAACCCAGTCAATTGCACTACACTCAGTACGCACTTATCTCCGGGACCGCTTGATTCAGCATACAGCAGTGCAACATCGGACGTTAATCAGGAAGCATACAGCAGCAAGCACTCATCTTTGCGGTCTTTCTAAACCTTATTATATTAAGCCGGTGTCAGCCTTTAGGGTACATCCTACCCTAATCTTGAGTGTTGAACCATAGGTTCGGCACAAGAGGAATCCTTCTTAGACTCAGTTCGCCGTCAGTTTGCAAACCGCAGGTGGGTGCGAACTACTAGAGGCCCGTCCAGGAGGTTAGTCAAAATAGAGAACCTAGAACGCCTTGGTGAATCAGACCCAGAGATCATGGCCAACAACGCCGGTCACCGAGGCACCAGGAACCCTCTCAATGATGGGGACAATGAAGAGTCCACTGGCTCTAACCCCCAGCTGAACCCTACAGCCCCGGCAAATCAGCAACTTTCTAACGAGGCAGTTAGCCGTCAACTAGCTGAGATTGCCCGGATGATAGCACAATTGACCTCGCAGGTAGCCCCTTTAATGCCTGGCTGCACCTGCTGCTCAAGGAACAAACCCTCCGTCTACCACCCCGGCTCAGGGGACACAGATCCACAACCACAAAGCCAACCAAGAGTAGCAGATGCTAGACCTGTAGACCCAGTACCCCCTCCAGTTCAGAATCCGCCCGCAGTTCCTGAACCTGTAGATCACTACGAGGAAGAGATTCGAAGAAAGCCTCCTGCAGTACCGGCCGTGTCCTTGGCTCCCACTCCCATGAATCAGATAGTGCCATACGTCCCACCACAGCCGTCCGATCCTCTGATGGAGAAGATAAGTCGCCTTGAACGGGCAGTTAATAAGTTGAGTGGGGACAAGTATGATGTTGCAGATCTTGACCCTATACCCCTATGTATGTATGCAGGCTTCCGTACTTAAGTGGCCAGAGATAGATAAGTATAACGGAACCGGATACATAACAAAATAGGATAAAAAGAGGCTTACCTCATTACTTAATAAAGGCAGGATGTATGTCGGAACTCTACAGCCCATGGGAATCGACAATGAGCTACTTGTCAAACTATTCCAGCGCAGTTTGACCGGACCCGCGCTGACTTGGTTGATGAACACTGACCCAAATACCATTTGCACATGGCCAGATCTGGCTAACGCCTTTGTGACGCACTATGCATACAATACGGCAGTTATCAAGGCGTAAGCTAGAACTCGTTAAGCAAGGAAAAGGGAGGGGGAACCAAAACATCGGTGTTTGGCATCCGTGTATGGTATATCAAAATTCCCCCCCATTTCTCTAGAGTGCCAATGATAGGAGGTACTGGTTCCGGCAAAGGTGTACGGAAGAAAAAAAAAGAACACCTTCGCTAGTTTCCCGTTACCAAGAGGCAAATCAACAAGCCAGCAACCGTTCAAAAACCCGAGAAAGCTATCATCTCGCGCGGATCCATACCCATAACCACCGGCATCCTCACTAATTGGAGATAGGTGCGTCCAAGTCCTTTCTTTCTCTTTCTTATTCATTCATTCTTTTTTTTTGCTTGGCTGGCTGAGTACGGAACGCTAGCTCTCTCTACTTTAACACTTCGTTCACTGCTGGCCCGGAGTAAGACATGCCACCTTAATGCACTAGCCAGTTAGAAGGATTTGAACTATTACTGAACCGGCCTTCGAGACGAAAGGAACGAAAGCAGGCAACATGAGTATGCTACTTCCTGCGAGAATGCATTCTAATGGTTTGTCATGTTCCTACTCCAACTCCTGCGAGAATGGCCCTCCCTACTACAGACTACGCTCGGAAAGTCGGTGAGAAGCAAGAAGAGAAGAGAAGTCCCGAGAAGTACTTCACTTAGCCTTTCTCTAGTAGTTCTTCCCCTCCTTCCTCACTACGCTTCGCTTGACTTGAGTTGGGAAGAGTCATATTCATATTCCTCCCCGTAATGCTTGTATTCCCTTACTGAACGGAAGGAACGGTTCCCCTACTCGCTTGCTAATGGACTATAGCCGGAACGAAGGCACGGATTATATACCAAGTCTTTCCTATTCTCCTAGTCTCGGAGTTGTCAGCTCCTTCACTTTGGTTTTAGCCTCTTTCCCCTTAATAATAAGGTAAGCTTGTTTGTGTTCGGGCTTTCGACACCATATACTAGTGCTAGTGCGGGTGAAAGCCTCGAAAAAGACTTAGCCATTTCCTAGCAACACAAGGCAGGCTAGAAAGGCGAGAGGGGCTATAGTAGCTACACGAAACCAAGTCATTCTTTCTAGAATACTTGCTGGCATGCGAGACGAGACTGGAACCAAGGCCAGGGGCAGGAACTCCACCAACAGGAACCCTACCATCAACCAATAGGCCAGGAGCTTCAACTGAAAGCCGAGGAGCTATAATAAGAATCCAACTAGAAAGCGGTTCTTGCTCTGGTTTCAGGGAATCCCTCAAAAGCCCAGGTCAAGACTAGACTAGGAGTAGGTGTGTAGGCAGCCAATCTAATAATGCTTCTTACGGAGAAGTGTTTCAAGTCATTCGATTAGGGACACTAGCTACCCTTTTTCTGAATTTGTGGCGGGAGGCAGGAGACTCCGTCTATACCACAGCTTGAGACGAGACCCGGGAGGCAGCGAGCGTAGTTTACGGGGCGGGAGTCATAGTTCCAATAGCAAAGGAATTAGAACTATTGGCGGCCGCGAAGGATACGGAGCGTTTAGGCTAATGGTACTACTAGTCAACTACACTCGCTGACTATTTATGCGCTGACTGAACTTGCTTCGTAGACAAGGCTCGTTCCGTAGCACGCTTCGGGCGAAGCCGGAGCCCGATTCCCTTGACCCCCAAATCTAGTTTTGATTCAAATCCCTCCTCAACCCCTCACCCTGCCTGCACCACAACCTATCATTATCCCTTACCAACCACCTCCCGTCTACAATCTTGATAGAGTCCCTTGGAATTAATAAAACAGATACGGAGAAGAGAGAAAGGGAAGATTGTGATGAGATTGGGAACATGACTCGCTCTGACAGATGTTTTAAGCCAGACAACCTGAAAACAGATAGAGATAAAGAAAAGAAAAAAGGGAAGGAAAAAACTTATGCTTTTCTCAAGGAAATCCAGAGGTAGGAATAGAATGTAGCCGAACAGCTTAACAAAGTCCCCGCCCAAATTTCGATCTTAGGTCTTCTTTTAACTTAAGAGCACCCCCTTAATGAGATATTGGAACAAATGATGGAAATATTTCGGAATGCACATGTCACCCCAGACATTTCACCAGAGAGATTGGCTCAGCTTCAACCTCGTGAGAGGTGATTGCACCAGTAGCAAAAGAGATCTTAAGATAAAGAGGTACCATATCATATGTGTAACGAGAACGGACATGACACAGCAAGTTGCTAGTATAACTTGCTCACACAGGGGTCTGAAAGCTTTTCAGTCAAGCCTAAACGTCCTTTACTAATATAATAGCGGGGCTCTAGAGAGGAAGAATCTACATCGATCACGATGCGAGCAACAAGGTAATGGTGTCCTCGACCAAGCCGAAAGACAGATCTCATCACAGCACTTGCTTTCCCTAAACTATCTATCCTTAGAAGTAGGGTGAGCAAAACTGAAAGAGGGAATTCTCTGATCCGATAGCCTTACAACAAACAAGCTTGCTTAACGCACTAGCTTTGAGTTCCGACTTAAAAGCTCTTAGAAGTTCAAAACCAAAAGACAAAGCGCATCGCTCTCACGCTCGTCAGTAAAGTAAGTTATTCGCCTTTTATAAACGAGTGTTGTGTACTAATAGACTTGCTTACCGTAACCGCAAAGAAACAACGGTTCTATCTATTTATCCATAAGGGCTGGAGCGCCTTTCGAACGGTATAAGTTACGACTTCGCTTCCGAAAAGAGAGATTTGACTCTGATCCACTACCGGAAGGAATTGCCTCACTTACCGCTTGCTCTTATTCCCATCGATATGCCCGGAAACAAGAACTTTCTTTCTCTCATGCCCTTTACCTTAAGCCTGACAAAGATAGAATGTTTCACTTGCCCTACCGCTTTCATTGCCCGTAAAGACTCTATCTCTACAGCCGCCTTCTCTTTCCTTTTCATTACAAACAAACCGCTTTCATAACTAATAAGGCGTAAAAGAAAGGAGTCTCGGTATTTGTTCTGACTTCCGCTCGCAAAGGAACAAGATCTGGATTTGACTAGGGCGAGCGCTGTTTACTATGCGAGTGGAGAGATTTAAGCGAGCTAATAGCGAGTGGACTTTGCCCCTCCCTTTCTTTCTTTAGACTTGCAGTAAAGCTGAACAAGTTTACTCAGCTTGCACTTGAGCTTGAAGCCTTTTTTTGAATCCTAAAGTCTCATTAAAAAATCTCCAAAGCTAGAAGAAAGCCGAGACTACAACCGCTACTTGCCTAATAGTACAGCGCCTTCCTCCCTGACTTGACTTTCCTAGCTACCAAGCCCCTCTTCAAACCCTTGCCAGAAGGACGAAAGGAAAGATTCTCTGTGATACCGCTTGAATAACGATAATCGGAGTGAAAAGCCTTAAAGAGAAAGCTTTAGCAACGGTAGGAGTTACTACTTACGCCAGCACCTGACGAGCTTACCAGAACATTCTCCCGCAACAAGAAGAGTTTGACTTGGACAAGTTCATGATATGAAGAGCCTTTAGATGAAGAACGCCCTACTAATACAAGTCAAGGAGAGGAAAGGATTCAAGATCCCGAGACAAGAAGGGGTGAAGGTACTACATATAAGCCTTCAATCCCAACATTGGGCTTGATATGCTTTCTTTTCCATTTCTTGAAATATATATATTCCATTTTTTTTAGGCCATGAAGAACGAGAGAGGAGGACGGGGGGTCAAAGTAACGAGACACCGGGATCGCGTCGCCTTACGACACCAATAACAGTCATTTCTGATAAGGAGGGGAAAGTCAAAAAAAGGGGATGGAAATTGACCAGCCTTAAAGAAGTAGGGGGGGGGAAGAAAAAGGTGAAGGAGAGGAAGCTGGAAATGGGGACAAAGAAGAAGACGAAGAAAGTTCAAACTCTTTTTTTGAGTTCCAAGGATGAGGAGGATCCAACGAGCTTACCTTATTATTAGAGAAAGGGGAAAGGGGGGATAATCCATAAGATCCGGTTCTCTAATGTTGATTCTGAATCTGGCTAAATTCTTATCTTGAAATCACATTCTTCTCAAAGAAATCTCCCCCGAAAAGGAATTCCATTGAGAGGCAATCATCACTACTTTCTCCCGAGAGCATGGTCCCCCGAGAAAGAATTTATTTTTGTCAATTTCGTTGGCTGGGCAGCCTTTTCTTCTATTGTTCCTTTTAACATTGGGAAAAAAAAGAAAACAATTAGAAGCCCCTTTAGAGATAGGGGTGAATTCGCATAGTCGGAAGGGAAAGATGGCCGAGGATCGTAGATTCGACCGCGGAAGCAGAAAACAGCGCTCGCTGCAACTCAAGAGATTTGGGAGTGTATTAAATATCTATTCAAGACTTGCATGCAGGCCTCATAGCAAGCCTTGAATTCGAGCTCCATAGATCCTCCAATTCTTAAAAAATCTTGCTTGTAATCAGAGGAGAGATTCTCAATTCTAGAGAAAAGCAAGGTTTGGAACCCAACTTCTAATCTTTATAGATAGGGGGTTAAATCTCTTCCTTTCCTCCTCTATTTAGCTCTTACCAAGTTCAAACTATTTTCCCAAAGGGGGAAATAAGTTGCTTTAATTCCCTCTGGGCGAATAGTCTTCATTTTATCTCTTCCCTCCTGTGGAGCCCCTATAGACGTAAAGGTTCCAAAGGCTCCACTTGACAGGCTCTAAGTCAGTGAATATCTACTTCCCGCCCACCTTCAAGTTCAAGAGTCGTAAGTCAAGAGATCTTTCCTAGAGGTAAGTAAAGGATTCCTTCTGGCCTTCTGCTCTGGTAGCTAAGTCACTCTTCTCTTTCCTTTAGTAGGAATAGACAAGTCTCACTCTTGCCCTTAATAGGAATCCAAATGCGGAGGTCAGCTTGTTTTAGGTCATAAAGGGAATAGGTTTCTATCTTACTTGAAGACAAGGAATTGATATCTCACTTAATGTCCCTACTAATAATCGAAAGGGCTTACTAAAAAAGCTAATAGGGCTCCAAAAGGATGGATGTCTTCCGTGTATGAGGGAGCAGGAAAGAGAGAGTCAACATATGACCCCCAAATAACAGAGGCAAGGGAAGCGCCATTATGATTATTAGTTGTCAGTTTCGCTAGAGTGGTGTTGGTAAAGAACCTTCCCTCTCTATGGTCAGTTAGTAATGAATCTTTCTTGCCGTGTCGTGCCCTATAGATGAGTAATGGGAAGCTCGCCATAAAAGCAAGGAAGCAAAAGGTAACAGAGGACATCGAGAGCGCTATTCTTATTTCTTATTAGTGGCCTTGCTTTAGTAATAGCTTGCTTTGCTTGAGTAAGAGATAGATATGCAAGTCCATGTTTGAGGAAGCGGGATAGAAAGGGCTTCCCTTTAAAGAAGCTTTGTTGAGAGAATAGGAGTGCGCCGCGAACGGGCCCTAAGAAAGAAAAGTCAAACGGTGGTATGTCAACGCTTGTAGTCAACAAGGTTTGGAACCCATGCGATGCGCCTTTCTCCGTAAGCCTAGAAGCAAGTCAAGCGGTAAGAAACCCCATATCCGTTTCGTGTTTTTTTGATGATATAGTTTTCTAAGATAGGACAGGTCAGGGGCAGGTGTCTTCGATATGCGATATCCGATACTCTTTCTCAAGTAGGTATGAGATATCCGGTATGCGATGCGATATGCGAGATGCGCTTTCTTTTCCGAGCAGGCTATATTGCTTTATATCTCTGTCCTTTCCGTCTTCCCGGCTAGGTGAATCAATCTATTCTTCTTTCCAAGCAGGCGGCAAAGGGTGTCTTAGAATTTTCTTTTTCCTTCTTATTAAGATTTTTTGCTTCTTTATTAAGAGATATTTGACTTTCCCATATAGTAATATTCTTCCTTCAATGAATTTCGGGTGTCCCCCTTTGTAGGTTTTCTTTTGCCCTACTTCTAAGGATAGATAGTTTAGGTTGGATATAAATCCTTCCGCTGTTTATGTGAAATCAAGGAGCAAGAGCATTTTAGGATTCAAAAAAAGGCTTCAAGCTCAGCAAGGTGATAGCTATATTAAGAGTGCTGTTGGCTTTGTGTGCTTTCCCGCTAGTCTTTTTTATGGGTCAATATATGTACTCGCTGTGTCAATATCTATCTGACTTGTTGCACAGGTACTCGTACTGCAGGCATTATTCGGTAATGGAAAATGTGCCTGACTTAGGTAACTCAAGTCAACACAAATCAATACAACCCAAAGCAATTCACCTTTAGCTTTAATCAGATAGGGTAGGGGCGTCCAGTTCTTTATGGTTTGGGAAGTTGTCTCTCAGGGAAAAGCAAGCCCACTTATTAGAATAGGAAGGGCTTGTTGCTTTCGAGTTGTTCTCGGGGGAGGCGACTCTTGTTGTTCTTTCCTAGGGTACGTCCGAAGGGAGACGACAAACAAAGCGTATTAGTTGATTGAGCCTTGCTTGAGATCGCTGTTCCAGTCAATCAAGTTGTAAAAAAAAGAATCATAGTCTGTTAGTTATATACTTTCACATGAGAGAGTTTTTTTTTTTGAATATGCCGTAGTGCGCCCCCTTCTTTCTCAAAGTCAAGTTTCTCGCTTGTTTAGTAAAGCTTTACTGAGTTTACGAGGTGAAGGCGCGAAGGAAGCCGCTTTACCTTGTTTACCCCCTCAAGTTCTTTAATTCGAAGGAGGTGATTTCAATGGTTTCAGATTCTCGGCTGAGAAGTTAGGAGGAAGCCGAATTACAGCAAGCATGAGGCGTTTTTCTTCATTTGTGGGGAGAAATTCGTTGGTGGATTTTACCTCTAAATGGGGCAGCGTTCACTTGTACAAACAACCAAGAATGCCCTTCTCTTTCTAAATTGGACAGGTTCCAACTCTCGGCTTTAGAGGGAATAGGAGGAGGAGCATTTTTTCAACGTCTTGCAGGAAGCACTTCTTAAACCCATCTTGGACCATATCCCCATTCTCCTAGCCAAGAGGGTGAGGGGGGAGGTATAAAGAGAAGGCCATCCCCTTTCAAATTTGAAAAGATGTGGCTGGAGGATGAAGGTTTTCTAGAAAAAGTCGCTTCTTGGTGGTTCTTCCTTTTCGTTTCAAGAGAAAGCAAGCCACGTCTTTTGGTTGAAGGTTAAAGCCTTGAAAGAGGAAGTGGAATAAGGAGCAGTTTGGGAGGGTGGACTTGAAGAAAATGGAAGCTTTGGAGGAAATTGCGTACCTAGACCGCACAGAAGAATCAAGACCTCTATCATCAGCAGAAATAGCTCTGAGAGTATCAGCCAAAGAAGAATGAAGGAGGCTAGCCCCAAACAAGTAAAAAGAAAAGATTAGTTGGCGGCAAAAGTCGAGAATGACGTGGTTAAGGGAGGGGGATAAGAACACAAAGTTCTTCCATCGAATAGCGAACGCGAGAAGAAGGGTAAACACCATATCTAGACTGGAGGTAGAAGGGGTCGTTCTGGAGGAGGAGGAAGCGATTCGATTAGCGGTCGAAAAGTTCTACAAAGAGCTTTACGTGGAACCGCATTCGTTTCGACCGACGCTAGACGGAGTCTAATTTGAAAGCATCCCTACGGAGATGTGTGATTGGTTGGAAAGGCCTTTTGAGGAAGAGGAGGTTTTCAAGGCTCTGGGGGAGATGTGTGGAGACAAGGCCCCAGGACCCCCCAACTAACCCCCCTTCGCCCCTTGATGAGTAAGCTCCGTAAGCCAGCTCTTCGTTGGTTGGCCTGCCCCCCTGGAAAATGAATGTCAGGTGCTCCCCTCCTCCCGAAAGAAAGAATTCCGTCCTCAGCCCTACAGAGAGAGGGGATGGATAGAGACTGATCTCTTTCTACATACATACTTTTCCTCCTTTTTCCCATAAAGCTTCCTTTCCTGAATCTTAGCTCTTCTCTTTCTTATTTATTATTACTACTATCACTTTCTAAACCGGGCCGGCAGAATGAAACCTTAACGTATCAGGGTCGTACGCCTGGAACAAGTCGTACAATTTCGGCGATTACAAAAATAAAGGAGTATATCCCTCTCCCTTAGTGTCTTTCCACTTCCGTCGTTCAGGAACAAACACTTCGCCTAATTTTTTAGAATCCCGGCCCGGTTTTTCCCCACTAACTAATTACCTTATGACCACTGAACAAACTTGGTTGACGAACATGGTTTATGCGCCGCTAATGTAGCGGCTTGTCGAGCATTTGACAAACTCACACCATCCATTTCAAATGGGATTTGTCCCGTGGACACACGAGCAATCCAACCCGTAGGATTTCCTTTTCCTCTTCCCATTCTGACTTCTGTAGGTTTCCCGGTAATAGGGAGATCTGCGAGAACTCTTACCCATATCTTACCATTTTTTCGGAATTGTCCGCTCATAGCACGATTGAATTGTCCGATTATAGCCCGACGCGCTGCTTCAATGGCTCGATATGAAAGACGACCAGCTCTACAACTTTGAGTGCCATATCTTCCAAAACCAAGTTGTGTACCGTCCGGTTTGCAACCCCTACTACATCTGCCTTTACGATATTTACTATATTTCGTACGTTTCGGATATAGCACGTCCCTTTTTATTTTGACTATATGAAATCCACACTTTGACACCTGAGATTCCGTAACGAGTAGATACTTCCGCAGGAGCATAATCGATTTTCTGGTGAAATACATTACGAGATGTTTTTCCATACTTTCCGCATTCAGTTCTAGCTATTTCTGCACCTTCTGATCGACCTGAACAACATATACGGATCCCCTCAACCCCTTTTTTCATTACTAATGGAATATCCTTCACTATTTTACTAAAAATGGAACGAAATGATCTTGTTTTGTTCCTCGGTTGAAAAGAGATGTCTTGAGCAATCGGAGAAGCACTTTGATAAACAGATTTTATCTTGACCGACTCAATTAAGGTATTAGTGTTTGTTCTATTAGACAACAAAGATCGCATTTTTTTCACTTCGTTCAAATAAGAGTTGTACCCGTACGGAATTCTTCTGTTTCTCAATATGATCTCTATCATCATCTCTATTCCCTTTATCAATTCTCCTATCCCACCTAGGTCTATGAATTTCTCTATCAATTCCATTACCTTATCCTTTTCCATGAGGTTCCAACATTTTATCCTTAATTGACCTAGGAGTTGTTCCCGGGCATCCTCAAAAATGAGGTTCTTATACACCCCAACCCCATCCCTTGGAAAGAAAAAGGTAGCACCGAAGAAAGGAAAGAGCGAGATGGTGGTTTTTGTTGTTCCCGCGAAGCGAAGATCATTCGCTTGGCGAATGAAGTGGGTCAACCTCTTTTTGGCTTCGGCCAAACACTTTTTCTCGCTGGTCGAGCTTTCTACAAAAAAAGCGATGCGAGAACGTATTCTCTTATCTAAGCTTCTTCCCTGTGCATTAGCTCCCCCCATCG